ATCGGTGAATATAACCAACTATCATTAAGAATTTCATCTTTGGACCAAAAACAAGCAAGAGGTGGAATACCACAAAGAGAAAGTGTACCTAATAAAAAAGAAATTTTTGTAATTGGTACATGTTTTCTTAAACCGCCCATAAGAACCATATTCTGACTTTTATCTGGAGAATATCCAACAATAGCTTCCATCGAATGAATAATAGATCCAGATCCTAAAAATAACAATGCTTTCGAATAAGCATGAGTAATCAAATGAAATAAAGTAGCTCGATAAGAACCCATACCTAAAGCTAACATCATATAACCCAATTGAGACATTGTAGAATAAGCTAAACCTCTCTTAATATCTTTTTGAGCAAGAGCTAAAGTAGCTCCTAAAAATAATGTTATTATACCTATCAAAGATATTATATTTAATATATAAGGTATAACTATGAAAAGAGGAAGAAGCCTAGCTACAAGAAAAATTCCTGCTGCTACCATGGTAGCAGCATGTATAAGAGCTGAAATAGGGGTAGGCCCTTCCATGGCATCGGGTAACCAGACATGAAGGGGAAATTGGGCAGATTTAGCAACGGCGCCCGCAAATAATAGGAAAGCACAGAAAGTAACAAATAAAGGATTAACTTCATTATTATAAACCAAATTATTGAATATTTCAAACAAATCCCGAAATTCAAAACTACCTGTTATCCAATAAAAACCTAAAATTCCTAATAATAACCCAAAATCTCCAACACGATTAGTTACAAACGCTTTTTGACAAGCATTCGCCGCACTGGGTCGGGTGAACCAAAAACCTATTAATAGATAAGAACACATTCCAACCAATTCCCAAAAAATATAAATTTGTATTAAATTAGAACTAGTAACTAATCCCAACATTGAAGTATTGAAAAAACTCATATAAGCAAAAAATCTCACGTATCCTCGATCATGAGACATATAATTATCACTATAAATAAGAACCATAACCCCAACACTAGTGATTAATATTGACATAATAGAAGTAAGTGGGTCGATTAAGGAGCCGAACTCTAAAGAAAAATCATTATTGATGGTCCAAGACCATACATATTGATAGACAGAATTGTTATTTAGTTGCTGAATAAAGAAATGGGCTGAAAAAATCATAACTATACTTAATAATAAAACACTCGGAAAAGCCCACATACGGCGAAGATTTTTAGTTGCCGTTGGAAAAAGTAGAAGTCCTGCTCCTATTAACATAGGAACTGGAAGTGGAATGAACGGTATGATCCATGAATATTGATATGTATATTCCATATAAAAATAAATAAAAAAATTATCTTAATTAATTGTTTCTGATTCACCAGTTCTTATTTCTTTTCTTTTGAAAGCGGTCGATTAATAAAAAAATTAAGATATATAAAAAAAAATTAAGATATATAAAATACAACTTAAATATAATTTCATTTTCCAGCCTTAATTATTCGGAATCTTTCCAAACTACTTCAAATATTTCAAATGAAGATGAAGAATTAGGGTTAGTCAAATGATATAAACAAGTTACGAGCGAAAAATAAATATGTACTTTAAGTTATTATTAGTTTATTATTAAATTTATTATTAATATTGAAATTGAATTGTTAATATGAAATTTTATGAAGATAAAAACGAAAAATTGCAATTTCGATCTAATTATTATGTATTACAATAATTTATTTATATCTATAGAGCAAGGCTAAATAATGACAGCAAAAAGGTAGTTAATAGGAATCATAATAGGGCCCATAACTTGACTCATAAAACCTATTTATTGCAGTTTGGTTCGGTTATTCCCAATCATTAACGAATTTTTTTAGAACTAATTGATTGGCTTCGATTACAATAAAAACTATTTATAGGAAATGCTTTGCTATCCTAGACTTTTTTATGTAAAATAAAAACGGAGGGGCAAAAAAAAATGGCTTTTATTTTAGTTTTAGAAAGTGTTTTGTATATTTTAATCAATTAACTACATAGGACCATTCGAGTTTAAAAATTAAAATTAAGTGTCCTCTTTCTTCGAACTTGACCAATTTTTTTAATATAATAAAAAAAAGAAAAATTATTCCAGTTTTTTTTTTTATTAATATTAATTAATATTAAGCAGAAGAGGAATTGAGTTTTTAAACTTTTCCATGTAGTTTTTAAACCTTTCCATGTATTTTATTACATGTAAGAATGTAACATGACAAAAATAGAAAGTAAAGACCCCAAACCCCTTTTGTTTGTATTTTTTATTTTTTCAACTTCAATCTATTCTATTTGGCATAGTAGATCGTATTGTTCTTAGTAATATTTTAAACAATTTTTCCAAACACCTTTTATGATGAAGGGAGTGCAATTTATAGAATAGCTAGCTAGAGATATAGTAAAGAACAAGTGATTTTGAACACTAGATGTCTTTCACATCCAACCGATGAACCTATTATCATTTTAAAATGGCAGTTCCAAAAAAGCGCACCTCTAGTTCAAAAAAACGTATTCGTAAAAATATTTGGAAAAAGAAAGGATATTGGGCAGCATTGAAAGCTTTTTCATTAGCGAAATCTCTTTCTACCGGTAACTCAAAAAGTTTTTTTTGTGTGACAAATAAATAATCAAACAATAGACTAAATAATATGAATAGGTCTAATTCAAAAAAATGATTCTAATTTTTGTTATAATTTTTTTATAAAATTTAGAAGTTATCAAGACTATAAATAATATTAATCTAATAATAATAGATTATAATCTAAATTACTATTTCATTTTTATTAAAACAAAATGAATTCCATTTTATATTGTTATTGCTCAGGTTAAAACATTAGAGAATGGAATTCATTTTGTTATTTTTTAGTTCGAGCCATGGCAAAATTATCTCGTTACAAATGTTCCGTTTTATTTTCAGGAGACCATAAATAAAGTAAAGTAATAAAAAAGTAATAAACTACAAAATGAAAAATCCCGTTGTTAGTTAAGTTAAAAAAAGGATACTCTAAAATAACTAATAAACAAAAGATAAGATTATTAATATTATTAAAGAAAACGTTTAGATTAAATGCCTAATTTTGAAACAAATTTTTAGTCATCAATTTGAATGTTTCCTAAAAAAATATTGAATTAACCCTCCCAATCTCGACGATTTAATAAAAATAGGTTATTATGATTTTGAATAAGCCGCTATGGTGAAATCGGTAGACACGCTGCTCTTAGGAAGCAGTGCTAGAGCATCTCGGTTCGAGTCCGAGTGGCGGCATGGCTTTTTCTAAAAGAGTAAGCCCTATAATGAATTCAATTCCCTATTTCAATTCCTATAACTGAGGCCCCCCTTTAATAAATTTTATGATATTTTCAACTTTAGAGCGTATATTAACTCATATATCCTTTTCGACCATTTCAATTGTAATTACAATTCATTTGATAACTTTATTTGTCGATGAAATCGTAGGACTATATGATTCATCAGAAAAGGGCATGATAGCTACTTTTTTCTGCATAACAGGATTATTAGTTACTCGTTGGATTTATTTTGGGCATTTACCATTAAGCAATTTATATGAATCATTAATTTTTCTGTCGTGGGGTTTTTCCATTATTCATATGATTCCGTATTTTAAAAAACATAAAAACCATTTAAGCGCAATAACGGCGCCAAGTGTTATTTTTACCCAGGGTTTCGCTACTTCAGGTCTTTTAAATGAAATGCATCAATCCGCAATATTAGTACCGGCTCTCCAATCGCATTGGTTAATGATGCACGTAAGTATGATGGTGTTGAGCTATGCAGCTCTTTTGTGTGGATCATTATTATCACTAGCTCTTCTAGTCATTACATTTCGAAAATCCATAAGGGTTTTTAGTAAAAGCAAGAATTTATTAACTTTAACTGAGCCATTTTCCTTTGGTGAGATTCAATACGTGAATGAAAGAAACAATGTGTTAAAAAACACTTCTTTGATTTCTTCTCAGAATTATTACAGATATCAATTAATTCAACAATTGGATCGATGGAGTTATCGTATTATTAGTTTAGGATTTATCCTTTTAACCATAGGTATTCTTTCGGGAGCAGTATGGGCTAATGAAGCATGGGGATCCTATTGGAATTGGGATCCAAAAGAGACTTGGGCATTTATTACTTGGACCATATTTGCGATTTATTTACATATTCGAACAAATAAAAATTATGAAACTGAAAATTCTGCAATTGTGGCCTCAATGGGCTTTCTTATAATTTGGATATGTTATTTTGGGGTTAATCTATTAGGAATAGGGTTGCATAGTTATGGTTCATTTACATTACCATCTAATTGAATAAAGTACTTGACAACCAGAAGCCTAGGGCAGCATACATATAGATATGAAACCCTTATGTCAACCATCAAGAACCATTTGAATCATTCCATTTCCATTACTTGATTCAAATGGTTCTCAAAATGTCAAAATATCTGGTTATATGTTTATAATAGAATTCCCATTTTTTTATTTAACTTAAAAGCCGAAAAAGACTTTTTTTGTACAATGAACCTTTTTAAAAATCATCGTATTTTTTATTTTGGTTTATTGACAAAAACTATCTATAAAAAAAATTTGATAGAATAGCTTCGACCTTGTCAACTGATAATGAGAAAACGAAATCGGGATAAATACCAATACCTATTACCGGTAAAAGGATCGAAATCGAAATAAATAACTCGCGCGGTCCAGAATCAAAAAAATAAGAGTTTGGGGCATTAAAAAGCTTGTATCCATAGAACATCTGGCGTAACATAGATAATGAATAAATAGGAGTTAATATCATTCCAATTGCCATTACAAAAGTAATTAAGATTTTTGTTATTAAAAGATATTTTTGGCTAGTAAGTATTCCAAAAAAAACTACCAATTCGGCAACAAAACCGCTCATGCCCGGTAATGCAAGCGAAGCCATTGATAAGATACTGAAAGTCGTGAATATTTTTGGAATTGAGATAGCCATTCCGCCCATTTCGTCGAGATAAACAAGTCGTATTCTATCATAACTCGTTCCGGCCAAGAAAAAAAGTGCAGCGCCAATAAATCCGTGAGAAGTTATTTGTAAAATGGCCCCATTGAGCCCTGTATCGCTTATAGAACCAATTCCTATAATTATGAAACCCATATGAGATACAGAAGAATAGGCTATTCTTTTTTTTAAATTACGCTGACCAGGAGATGTTAAAGCTGCATAGATAATTTGAATTGTGCCTACTATCATCAACCAGGGAGAAAATATAGAATGGGCATGGGGTAATAATTCCATATTGATCCGAACCAACCCATACGCTCCCATTTTTAATAAGATTCCGGCTAAAAGCATACAAGTACTATAATGTGCCTCTCCATGGGTGTCTGGTAACCATGTGTGTAGGGGTATGATCGGTGATTTGACAGCAAAAGCAATAAGAAATCCAATATAAAATATTATTTCCAGTGCTACAGGATACGATTGATTAGCTGATGTTTCAAAATTTAATGTCGGTTCATTGGAGCCATATAAACCAATACCCAGAACTCCTATTAATAAAAAAACAGAACCTCCAGCAGTGTACAAAATAAATTTTGTAGCTGAATACAAACGTTTCTTTCCACCCCACATGGATAGAAGTAGATAAACGGGAATTAATTCTAACTCCCACATGATGAAAAAAAGTAAAAGGTCTTGAGAAGAAAATAGTCCTATTTGACCGCTATACATTGCTAACATTAGGAAATGGAATAGTCGGGAATCTCGAGTAACGGGCCAAGCCGCTAAAGTAGCTAAAGTTGTGATAAAGCCTGTCAGTAAAATGGGTCCTATAGAAATTCCATCTATTCCCAATCTCCAGTAAAAATCAAAAAAATTGATCCATTTATAATTCTCCGTTAGTTGCATTAACGGATCATCCAATTGGAAACGATAACCGAATGCATAGGTTGTTAGAAGGAGTTCTACTATGCATATACATATAGTATACCACCTTATTACCTTATTTCCTCTATGAGGAAGAAAGGAAATTAAGGAACCCGCGGATATTGGCAAAACTACAACTAGCGTTAACCAAGGAAAATTATTCATAGTAAAAACAAAATAAACTTGGACCAGAAAAACCCGTGCTCGAAATAAATATATTTTGAGCGCGGGTTTTTGTCGGTAAAGGTAAAAAAATCAAATGTATTCGAGTAGGGTTTTCTGAAACGTATTAATAAGCTAGACCCATACTCCGAGTTGTTTCATGCCATAAATAAACGCGAACACTTAAGAAATCCGTTGGACAGGCAGATTCACATCTCTTACAACCGACACAGTCCTCTGTTCTTGGAGCAGAAGCGATTTGCTTAGCTTTACATCCGTCCCAAGGTATCATTTCTAATACATCAGTTGGGCAGGCTCGCACACATTGAGTACACCCTATACACGTATCATAAATCTTTACTGAATGTGACATTGGATCTATAAATTTTTAAACGTCAGAAATTTTCGATCTAGTAAACTTGTAAATGAATCATATATTTAGACACCAGATGAATCAATAATTTACCAGAAATTTTGAAGCAATCTACTTCTGGATCGACCCGTACGATAGAACCAAGATACTTTGATTTCTTACATTTTCTAAAATATGGATTAGATTTAATGTATGGTCATGTTAATTGGAATTTATGAATATTGTAATTTCTATGATTAATACTACTTATTCAACAAATTCGATTGATTGATACGAGTTGATTTTCTGTTACGATAAATTGACGAAACAATGGCCGGTCCAATAGCTGCTTCAGCGGCGGCAATAGCTATAACAAAAATTGAGAAAATATTTCCTTTTAATTGCCGGCTATCAAAAAAATCAGAAAATGTTACGAAATTTATATTAACCGCATTCAGTATAAGTTCAAGACACATAAGGGCTCTAACCATATTTCGGCTTGTGATCAATCCATAGATACCGATAGAAAATAAGTAGGCACTCAAAACAAGTACATGCTCGAGCATCATTGACTAACTCCTTATCAATTTTGATTCATTTCAATATGAACTGAATAACAATTCAACAGATTCAATTGACTAGAATATAAAGTGCGGAACAAAGAAATATATTGTATTAGTAATAGATTAAATAAAAGAGTTTTTATTTTGACTTTTAGACATAACCAATTTTAAAATGGAAGATAAAAAAATGTAATAACACAGAACAGAGTTGAATTTTGATTACTGTATGGAAATTCTAGAGATTTATTACTGGCGCGCTACGGCAATTGCGCCTATTAAAGCGACTAAAAGAATTATCGAAATGAATTCAAATGGAAGAAAAAAATCTGTTGATAAATGAATTCCAATTTGTTGACTATTACTTATCAAATCTTGCTCTATAATCTGGTTTGATCTTGCAGTCCAAATAATCCCGTACCATGACGTATCCGTAATACTAATCATTAGTAAAACAAAAATACTTGTACAAACAGGCAAAGTAATCCCATCCCCAACAGTCCAAAGATTAAAATCTTTGTAATCTTCTGAACCATTCATAAACATCACAGCAAATACAATTAAAACATTTATAGCTCCCACGTAAATAAGAAGTTGTGCAGCAGCTACAAAATAGGAGTTTAATAGAATATAGAATAAGGATATACAAACAAGAACCAGCCCCAATGAAAAGGCAGAATAAATGGCGTTGGTAAATAATACCACACCTATACTGCCTAGTATAAGACCCAATCCCAGAAAGACTAAAAGAAAGTCATGTATTGGTCCAGGCAAATCCATTATATGTAAAATAAGAGATAAATAAATCTAAATGTTTTTCATGACTTTATTGAGACCCGACCAGAAATTTTTTTTTAATAATTTTTGAGAAATTCCTAATTAAATCCTAAGAGATGGGACTAAATGTAGGTACAATTATTGGGCTAATTTTATTCTTTATCTAAAGGAATAGGTCTAATCCGAAATTTTTGATTTCGAAATATATACAGATATATTAATTAATAGATTTTCAATCAAAATTAAGACTCGCTTCTTATCAACCAATTAATAGTTAGAATTTCTAGTTATTGACCAAACAAAACGAAAGAACCTTTTTTTCTTTAAAATAAATAAATAAAAACCGAACCTTAGTATTGTTAAAGTAATTGGAATTTATTCTTGAATCAAGAGATTTACTTATTTTTTATTTGAGGTGAATTAAAAATTGTTCGAATTGTATAATCGTCAACTACTGACATTGGTAAACGACCCAAAGCAATTTGATTATAATTTAATTCGTGACGATCATAAGTAGAAAGTTCATATTCTTCAGTCATTGATAAACAATTTGTTGGACAATACTCAACACAATTACCACAAAATATACAGATTCCGAAATCAATACTGTAATTTAGTAATCGTTTCTTTCGAATATCTGTTTCCAATTTCCAATCAACAACGGGTAGATCTATAGGACATACACGAACACATACTTCACAAGCAATACATTTATCAAATTCAAAATGAATTCGACCACGGAAACGCTCCGCGGTGATTAATTTTTCATACGGATATTGAATAGTTACGGGTAAACGATTTGCGTGAGATAAAGTAATCATGAAACCTTGACCGATGTACCTTGCAGCCCGTACTGTTTGTTGACCATAATTCATGAACCCAGTTACCATAGAAAACATATCGTGAATATATATATATGAATAATTTTATGTTTGTTTATTTCTCTTGTTTGAGACAAATTGTGAATATAGAATATTCCTTTACAGCGAAAAGAGTTGGGAAGAAGTTGTTAATAATAGATTACCGAGAGAGATCGGTAAAAGAAATTTCCATCCAAGATTTAATAGTTGGTCCATTCTTAGCCTCGGCAAAGTCCATCTTGTTGTGATAGGAATGAACAAGAACAAATAAGTTTTAGTTAATGTAATAAAGATACCAATCGTCGCTTCAAAGACTCCACCCAATTTATTTATTTCAAAAAACTCAGAAACATATATGTCTGGAATAGAGATATTCCAGCCTCCCAAGTAAAGAACTGTTACAAATAATGAAGAAACTAATAGGTTTAGATAAGAAGCAACATAAAATAAACCAAATTTTATACCCGAGTATTCGGTTTGATAACCTGCTACTAATTCTTCTTCTGCTTCTGGTAAATCAAAAGGTAATCTCTCACATTCTGCTAGGGAAGAGATGAGAAAAATGATAAACCCTATAGGCTGACGCCATAAATTCCACCCCCCAAAACCATATTTTGATTGCGCCTCAACTATATCAATTGTACTTGAACTGTTAGATAATCATAGTCGGTGATACCATCACTGTTACCATCGCTATTACAGAACCGTACATGAGATTTTCATCTCATACGGCTCCTTGAAGGCCATAAATAAATCTAAGGACCGGGTAAGTATTATTTTATCTTGATACATTTGTAGGATGGATAAGGTCAAACCTTATTGGACGGTCCAAAATTAGACCAATAGAATTCTGTCTGTTATAATTATTAGTTTTATATAATTGTTATTTTAATAATTAAATAAATTAATAAAAAAAAAAAAAAAAAAAACAAAGTACTTCTGAATTGATCTCACCCCTTCTTTAAAAAATTTCAATTCTTCTTTGTTGAGTAATAACTTAATTCTTCAATAAAATACTTCTTGTAGAAATATAACTAACATAACTAACCCGTCGTTTTTACTTACGAAAAAGAATTCCATATTAATTCATGAATTATGATACATATTCTATATATATATGAATATGGAATATGAATATGGAAAAGGATAAAAAAGATATTTTTTTTTATTGGAATTGGGTTTCTTTCTCTTTTTTTTTTTCGTTCCTATTCTTCTTTCTATTTCTTAAAAAAAGAGGGCTTACAAAATAAAGGATTTTTTCGTTCCCAATAGTTATGTATTTGATCGGTGGATAGGAGCATACTCTGGATTGGAATCGTGCCTTGAGGAGTACTTCCTAATAATTTCTACCAACTTTAAGCCCCAATTAGTATTCGTTATTTGTATATTATGTAAAAAAGCCCTTTTGGATAATTTACAAAATTTCCATTTCCATTACAAATCCGTTACATATCTTGGTGTTTCTAACCATCCACTCGTTTTTGTTCAACCCTCCGTTATGATAATACATGTATGTTAATCCATACAAATGATAGTGAAAAATCAATACGGTGGATCTTTTGAGCCCGCTTCAAGTCAGGATGACTAATCGACCAATCTTGGGGTAAACGATTTCTTATGTTTATGTTTATTTTCGCTTAACTCTTTAACTCTTATACATGGAAAATGAGACTCAATATTTTTACTGCAAATTTATATATTATATATTCTAAATTATATAATATATATAAGCTGTTTTCTTTCACTCATATAACTATTTTATTGAATTTTTCAATCCAAATAATGAATAAAAAAAATGAAGATCTCTAACCCTACTCAATTCATTCCACTGTTTTCCTAGAAAGGAAGAATAGAGAAAGGTTTATGTCTATATATCAACGAATCGCACGTAGAGATATTGATAACACACATAAAGTTAATGGTATTTCATAACTAATTGATTGAGCAGCAGCTCGTAGACCACCTAAAAAGGAATATTTATTATTTGACCCGTATCCTGACATAAGAAGTCCAATGGGAGCAATACTTGAAATGGCAATCCATAAAAAAACACCAATATTGAGATCCGCTAAAACAAGGCGATACCCAAATGGAACTACTAAATAGCTTACTAAAATGGATATAACTGCTATGGATGGACCGATACTGAATAAACGAGTATCCCCTCTAGATGGAAAAAGATTTTCTTTGAAAAGAAGTTTTGTCCCATCTGCTAGAGCTTGAAGAACTCCCAAAGGGCCGGCGTATTCAGGTCCAATACGTTGTTGTATTCCCGCGGATATTTCTCTTTCTAACCATACAATTACCAGTACGCCTATTGTGATTCCCAATACAAGAGTCAAAATAGGAATAAGTAACCATATAATTCCATAGACCCCCTTTAAAAATTCCAATGTAGAAAAAAAATTGATCTCTTGTACTTCTAGTGTATCAATTATCATTTCAACGATCAACTTCTCCCATAATGATATCTATACTACCTAGTATTGTCATAATATCAGCCAATTTCATTCTTTTAACTAACTGAGGAAGAATTTGCAAATTGATAAAACCCGGCGGTCGAATTTTCCATCTCCAAGGAAAACCACTCCGATCCCCTATCAGAAAAATCCCCAATTCGCCTTTTGGAGCTTCGACTCGCACATAAAGTTCTTGTTTCGGCAATTCAAATGTAGGAGAAGGTTTTTTACTAATAAAGCGATATTCAAAATCATTCCATTCTGGATTCCTTTCTCTATCAAAGTATCGGATTTCTAAATTCTCATACGGTCCCCCCGGAATTCCTTCGAGAGCCTGTTGAATAATTTTTACAGATTCCACCATTTCACCAATTCGGACTAGATAACGAGCCAATGAATCCCCTTCTTTTTGCCACTGTACTTCCCAATCAAATTCGTCATAACACTCATACTGATCAACTTTACGAAGGTCCCATTGTATTCCGGACGCTCGCAGCATTGGTCCTGATAAACCCCAGTTTATTACTTCCTCTCGACCAATAATGCCTACCCCCTCCACTCGTTCTAAAAAAATAGGATTGCGTGTAATAAGTTGTTGATATTCAGCAACCCTTATTAAAAAATAATCGCAGAAATCCAAACATTTATCTATCCAGCCATGAGGGAGATCAGCCGCCACCCCTCCGATCCGAAAATAATTATGCATCATTCTCATACCGGTGGCAGCTTCGAATAGATCATATATTAATTCTCTTTCTCTGAAAATATAGAAAAAAGGAGTTTGTGCACCAATATCCGCCATAAAAGGGCCGAGCCATAACAGATGAGAAGCTATACGACTCAACTCCAACATAATTATTCTGATATAGCTGGCTCTTTTAGGTACTTGAATATTTCCCAGCTGTTCCGGTCCATTTACTGTTATTGCTTCTGTGAACATAGTAGCTAAATAATCCCAACGTGTTACATAAGGCAAATATTGTATATTTGTTCGGTTTTCCGCAATTTTTTCCATCCCTCGGTGTAAATAACCCAATATTGGTTCACAGTCAATAACATCTTCACCATCTAGAGTAATGATAAGTCGAAGAACACCATGCATTGATGGATGGTGGGGACCCATACTGACTACCATCAGGTCTTTTCTTGTAGCTGGTATATTCATAGGTTTTTCCTTAATTCACTCTTTCATGAATTGAATTGCTGAAAACGAAAAAAAGTTCATTCAAATTCACGATCTAATAAATCAAATAATTCAAAATGCTTCTTCAAATTAACGAGTTTTTGATTCACGAATATCCAACCGATTAATCAATTCTTTATAACCTATTCTATTTTTCTTTGACAAATAAGATAGCAGGCGTTGGCGTTTTCCCAGAATTTTACGTAGACCTCTCTGAGATAAATAGTCTTTTTTGTGTAATTGTAAATGGGAAGTAAGTCTTCGTATCCTATTGGTGAAACTAAATATTTGAAATTCAACAGAACCCCTGTTTTCTTCTTTTTCTTCTTGTGAAATAACTGAGATGAATGAATTTTTTACCATAAAACGAACCCCCCCCCTTCTTTTTTTAAGATATTTTAAGATATTTTGATTGATAGATATTTTTATTGATCAGTAATAATAATGTCACTTGTTTTAGTTTGGTATAGAGAATAATCTTAATTTCGCTCGAATTTCGAATTTTATTAAATCAAATTAAATCAATCCGATTTTAATTTCAAAAAAGGTATACAGTATACAAAGGTATACAAAAGGATGGTTGTTTTCCATCCTCCAAAACGATAAAAACTTAGTCCTAAAATCAGACGATTTTATTGATTCATTTCTAGATCGAATTGATATGTCATTGAATTAGTATCATGTATCAGAATAGAATGTAAGACACTGAATGTGTGCACCTCTTTGTCGTCATAGACCTGCTGCGTTATGGGAAAGATAGCAAAAATGTACTAGTAATGAATTTTCAATCGCGGATACATATGTATCCTTACCATACCGAAACGACTGCCGTTATTGCTATCAAACCAATACCGATTCATACAAGCTAAATCTTCTAATCGATAATTGGGCCATAGAAATAACTTTAATTTAATAAGTTTCTTTTTATATCCTTTGTTTTTATCCAAAACTTGACTGTTTACCTTATTCCCATTCCCCAATGCTGAATTTTTATGCATATCATTTCTATTCCTAGAATTGAAACAAATTAGAATTCTAAATTCTCTCCGAAGTCTAGGTGATAAAAGATTTTCAGGAACAAACAAATCATAATGATTTTTATCTCTATTTCCAGTCATCTTTTTATATTTGGTAATGACTTCATCAGAATTCTTATCAATATGGGTTTTTTCTCTGTATTTTTGAGTCATTTTGTGTTTACTTTGATGAACCGATGAAATACCAATGGTTTGATACATAATAAATTGCCCATCATTTTTTAGAGATAGACGAATTGGTTCAATAATCAAAATTCCTCTTTTGATGAATTCCGTAAGAGTTAAATTTTTCTGAATCATCAGAATATCAAGACTCATTTCTCCTCTTTGAATAGAGGATATAGTTATTTCTCTTGGATTTATCAGTCTAAGCAGGAGACAATATACTTTGATGTTATTGATTATTTTTTTATTTAAAATATCATCCCATCGCAATTGAAAATGAAAATACCTTTTTAGTAAGAAATCAAACTCCGCTTTTGTATTGTTCTTGTATTGTTTTTTATTTTTATGTTTTTTCATCTCCGAGCCCATATAATCTTCTTCAACATCTTTTTCTTGGTTTGAAAGAGCAGATTCAAGGTTTGCTTGGTCCGCTGATTCTTTTTGCTCTTTATTTCGTTTTTTTAATTCAAGAGATTTTTTTTCATTGGAGGATATAAAAGGATCTTTTTTTTTATTTCCAGCAATGCTTTTGTTTTCAATATCAGTAACGTTTTCATTTATATTAGAATCTAAAAGAAGTAATTTTTTTGGTATAACCCACGGTTTAGTTTTATACAAATTATAAAGTATCAAAAATTCGGAGAAGAACCAACGTTCAAGATTTGATATGGGGCGGTTTAATATTTCTTCATTCATTCCCATCCAATCCAAAAATTGTTTTTGATTAGATAAATAGATTTCTTGATCTTGATGAATTGTGAGATAAAAAAAATTTTGCTTATTCATTTTATCAATTATTTGATAATCATTAAGTTTATCCTTAGTACATTTTTTATTACTGTTTGGGTCAGTATCAATATTGATCCAAGCTTCAATATTGATTTTCTTTCTAAGACAAAAATGGATAATTCTCCAATCAAAATATTTTCTATCCAGATTTTTCTCCATATCTGTAATATCATCTTGTACTCGATCATTATTGATAGGGATAATAGGAATACCTTCCATCATATAAAAAGATTTTCGTTTATTTGTGTTGGAGTTCGAAAAAACTTCTTGGTTATTTTTTACCTGTAATGACAATTCATAAATTGACGAGTACTTCGTATTTTCAGAATTAATAGATTTATATGCTAACCGATCATATCTATATTGTTTTTTAAAATTCTCTTTTTCATTCAGTAATGAAGCCATTTCAAAATTTTTTAGTTTTTCGTAGTGAATAAATTTCGTTTTTTTAGATGAGTTGCCTAAATCCTTATTTTTATTCATACAATGGTGATTGAATCTATTTCGCCATTTTTGTGGTACTAGTCTAGACCATCTAATGTGAGATATATCATATTGATAATGATTCCTTAACCAATTTGTCCATTGATTTATTCCAGAATTCTGACGATTCTTATGTCTTAATTGAGAAAGAAAAAGTTCTTGTGTTCCAACAAAATAACCCCTTATTTCATTCTTAATAAAAGGAGCTGCTCCATTATATTGCAAGACAGATTTTAACTTATAAAAATCCAAATTGAGAAATTGGGTTTGTGAGAGTTTGTAAAATACATAGGCTTGTGAAAAGTAGGATAAGTCACAAAAAGTATTTGCATTTTTATTACTAAGATTAGTATTATATAGTGCCTTTTTTATAGTCGAAATAAAATGAATTAAACTTTGATTTTTTTTATCCATTTTTTCTTGATTTGTTTCATTATTGGTAATGTATTTATTAATAATTTTTTTTCTTGAGTCAAGAAATGGTTGTGTATTGATCCTAGGAATATTAATGATCCACAGAAAGATATCTATGTATATCCTTTCAATGAAAAATTTTATAAAATAATGTGATTTGCGTATTAGTCGAGCATTTTTTCTTTTTAATATCTGCCAAATATTTTTTTGTGCTTTCAACCTTTTATTATCATCACTTTTTTTGTTAAAACGAATATTTCGATCCGGAATTCTAAATCCGCCCTTTTTTTCATTTGTAATTTTTTCTATTTGATTTATGATCGTGTTTGTTCTATCAGTTAGATCCTGCATTTTTTTTTCTGTCAACGAATAATTTGTCCAATTCCGAGATATAGTTTCAATGGACGATGGTATAATTTCAATGGACGATTCAGGAATCATCAGATTCCTTATTATCAAATCTTTTTTAGTTTTACTCAATTCATATACTTTTCTTTTTTTCAATCCAAATAATAGAATTGGATTTATTTTTGATAGTTCTGTTTTTATTTCTTTTAAAAACAGAATCCTTTTAATGACCCATTTTTTTATTTCTTTTGAAACATTTAGAAACAATTTTGTTTTTTCTTTAAAAATTCTTAGAATTAGAAAGCATTTCTTTTTCAATTTTCTAATTTTTCTTTTGAGTTCTTTAAAAATCGGTTCAAAAAATGAAAGTTGTTTTCTGGGAGAATCAAAAGGGAATTCCGCTTCCATTCCAAAAATTGTTAAAAAACAAGAATCATTTTTTGAATCTTTCTTTTTCATTGGATCGTTATAAGGGGCTCGTGGGTTCGATCTATGCCAAGGTTTCAGACGAAAAGGAAATAGGATCTTAATTTGAATACCGTCTGTTAACCAGTTTTTTGGAAATTCTTTTTCTGATAATTGAACGCCATTATAGGTGCATTTAACATACATTTCTCGATTCCAATCCTTAAAATCTTCGGACCATTCGGGAAATTGAAATAATAGCATACGGGCGATATTTTTAACTGTTATCAATGAAGGCAATATAATATATTTTCTAAGAATCGATTGGGTTACTAATAAAAAACCTCTTATTACTTGAGCAAGTAAAATACTATCCCAGGCTTCCGCTATTTCTATACGTACTTTCTCCTTTCTTTTGGCTTCTTCTTTTTTATCTTCTTCCTTTTTTTTCGCACTTTCTTCTGTGGTTTTCTCTTTAGAATCCGAAATTTTGAGTTCTGTGTTTGTCCACATACCATTTCTAAAAATTCGGTTTATACGTTCGGAAATAGCAAAAGAAAAAAAAGGGGATTTGTCTATTCGGTCCAAAAAGAGGGGGGAATGCACGTCTGCCTCAAAGAATTTCCAAGTAACTATTTTACGTCTTTGAGCACGCACAGAGCCTTTGATTAGGTCTCGACGAAAATCTGATTGTTGTGAATAACGTATTAAAGCCACTTCGTCTGTTTGATCAGTATTATTAGTTTCTTGGGTATTACTATAAGTATCAGTATTCTCTTGGTTATCAGTAAAAATAACTACACGTTTTGCTTTTCTTGAGCGAATCTGATGATTCTCTACCCCACTCTCCTCGTTTTCTCCCTCCTGTTGTTCCAAATCATTAATTAATTTGTATGACCATCGAGGGATTTTTTTATGTATTTCTTTTAGTGCAATAGATTTTTTTTTTATCGTTTTCTCGTTTGGAAGAGTTCTATCTGCATCAAATAAAAATTTGAAAATTTGGATTCTATCTTCTGAATCAATTCTTACTTGCTCATGTTCAGGAACTAAAAAAGGTCTTTTAAAATTTAAACTTGATGTTGATTTTACAGCAAATTCATTGATTAAGTTCAATAAATAATCCATTTGCTTTGCGCATGCTTTTCTATCAAATGAATTTGGTTTCTGTTCAAATTCTAGGCGATTAATAATAAGAAGGATACTATGAATCTTATTTATCAAAAACTTTTCTATATAATTTTTTCGATAAATTTCCTTTTTAATTGAAAGTGAAAACAATTTTTTGATTCGTCCACGATAGGGTCCATTTACGAAAGGATCGTATATTTGGGGTAAATATTCTTTTTTAGTCTTATCATTACACAACCGAGTTCTTTTTTCGAGTACATTCAGAGCAACGGATTCTTTAATGAGAGTTTGAGCTAAATTTTTATCGAGAGCTTTTACTCTATTTATAAAAAGTTTGCTTATATTTTTCTGTTTATGTTCATTGGTATAACTCCACTGATTAAAAAATTCATTAGAGGGGACTTTTTCCTTTGGGAACAGAGATGTCTTTCTTTGCATCATTTCCAAAAAAGTTGCCAAACTCGGGGGGTACGT